TTTGACGACCAAGTCCGAAATTCGGAAATCCTCATTCTTTTCGAGGATATCCAATTTGTGGACTTACATACATCTAGTCAAGCAGCCAGGGAGCTGGCTAGATAGTTGTTCTCTTTGAAAACAGAAATTTGCTTTGCTTAATTAGATAGGGCAGAAATCGATCCTCTTCACCGAGGCCAGAAGCTCTTCGAATCCTTACTCCATCTTTTTATCCAACAATGGAGTATAGTGAGAAGACCCTCGAATTTCTTCTAGGGAATCGTACTTATCCATGGTGATGCGAGTCGAGAATGGTTTCATATTCTCGAGGCAGTCGCCCTTTTTTTGCGTATTCCGATCGCAAAAAGAAATTATGTGATAGTTTGGTTTGATTCAGTAGCTGCTATCGATTTCCAAAAGAGTTTTCTAATATGAGAGCTTAGGGTGGGTGGGCGATGAGACGGTACAAGGCTATGTATGGAGGTTCAACTCCTCCTTAATCGCAGGCAGAGAAATGAAGGATCGTTATCTACGAAATTCGAAGAAAGTTTTTTTTTCTCGTGAAACCTAATGGCATTTATAGAATATAAGATCCTCACTGCTTCAACTCTTCATTTGCTTTCTCGTTCTTTACTGTATGGACCTGTCCACCCCCGGTTTTCCTTCTTATAGGGACCCAATCTTGAGCAGGGGCCGCCCCTTTCATTGAGAAATTTCTTTACAATCAATGGCAAATCACGATTGCCATCCACATATGGGACTCCCACGATATTTGACGTGGGATGAGGGATAGGTCTCTTGCTTTGAAAGGCCGGCCCGGCCCGTACTTTGAAATAGAACTGGATACCATAAGGAAAGGAGTTGTCAAACGACTAGTTCTGGCAGTGAGTTAGAAATCTTAGTCAAATTGGGGGTAAAGCCCTTTCAAAAGGCTTTGACACGGAGATGCGGGCAGCCTATGTGAATAACATAAGATTGAGTAAGCCTGGTAGAAGCCTATTTGAAAATAGGTAGCCCGAAGTAATCCGAGTACGCAAGTTGGGTTTCAGTAACTATGCTCGAACGACCAAGTGGCATAGTAAGGCCTTGCCGAGGTGCCCGTTTTGAATTCAATATCCGATAGGTTGGATAATCAAATAGGGTTGAGGAGGGGGCGAACCTTCTGATCTTTCTAGCCAGCTGACATCCGAACCTTCCCATCAGCCGAAAGCTGCAAGAGCAACATCGACTGAGTACCAGTACTGCCTTGTCAAAAGCTACTTGCCAATATTGAGGCTTATTACCTTCAAATCTCCTCTCTAGAGGATGCCCAATGAAATACAGTCTTGAGGCCTCTCTGAACAGCTCTACCACTAGAAAAAGCATATACCCTTATAACAAACACATCTAATTAGAATCGGGCGAAAATCGTTTCTTTTTCTACTGCAAACTTTCCCCCCCCTACGCCGCTTGTACCTGGCTTTATTCTCTCTTGCTTTTCGCTTCGCCCCTTTAGTATATAACGTCAATGCCCCGTAAGCGCTCATAAAGACTCCTATTCCTCGCCTTGGGCATGCGGATAATCACAAAGCAGCTATTCGCTATATCCATCCTCTCTTTCGCGGTTCGCCCAGTCACATGCTTATGTCCAGCTGGTGGCTGCCCGAACCTACTGTGTTGGAGCATCCGCTCGAATGTGTTGAATTGCTGCCTGGACTGCCTCTGGCTGAGCTTCTGACCTTATATGTCGGATGGCTGCCTGGGCGGACTGTGGTGAAGCATCTGTCCTAATGCCGTGACTGATGTGCTGACAGCGCGCAGATAGATAAGCTGCGGTCGAACCCTATCTCGAAAAAAAAAGGGGGATGGATGCTCTAAATATCATATCATAGAGTAGATTTGGCTGTTCTGACAGAAGAAGTTGCCACCTAGCAGTCCTTCCAGTCAATGCTGGTTTCTCAAAAAGGGACTTCAAAAAAGGGTTTTCCAAATCCATTTTGGACTGGATAGCATAGTTTGTCTTAGCCTCTGGGTAGCCCTTGTGTGGAATCAAACTCCCGATAGAATGCTTTACTCCTGATGGGGCAGGTTTTGCCTTATTTTCTTTCTGGGGAATGCTTTACTTTTGAATCGGGTTATGGCGAGTCCTATCTCAATCTTTTTCTCACAAGGCCTATATAAATCTCTCTATTCCGGTCCGCTAATAAAGCGAATGCTTATCTTTCCGGAGTAGGGGCTTTCAACTTCTTCCCGTCGGAATCTTCACTCAGTATAAAAGTGCTTATTCGGCCGGCTTTCTATTCACGAAGCTATTATTACACAATCAAAGCCGAAGAAAATGGGTTTTTTTTTTCTATTAATATTCAAAGAGGCCAGAGAAAGCAATTTCTTTCTCTATAAGCTTCAATGGTGCGAAGAAGGGAAGCGGTGAGGTGGGCCCCTTACTTTTATTTTAGGCTTTTCGACCAGGCGGAGGAAGCGCTCGACCAGCCCTTGATCCATTTCCTGTAAGATTCTCAAAGGTCGGGGTATTGAGGCTTTT